ATTTTTTGTGTCTCGTTACTTTTTGTTTCCATAAAAAATTCCGATCTTGATCTTGCTAAGGATCCCGAGATGGATTCATTAAATATAAACTTTAATGAACAGAGTCGAGAAAATAATCGTTTTTTTTTTTTTTTTACAATAAAAATTACAATAAAAAATAGATTATCAATCGATTTTATAATAATGCAAGGATTACCAGTAATCTGCCTTGCTATCATTAAAGTGATATCCATATAGATATCAATATATTACTTGTGACTTTCTTTGTTACAAAACACTAATTTGAATCGAAAATTGAAATGATTAAAATGAAATCATAAGAAGGAATATGTAAGCTACCCGCTTGATTTCCATGGGATTGTAGTTCAATTGGTCAGAGCACCGCCCTGTCAAGGCGGAAGCTGCGGGTTCGAGCCCCGTCAGTCCCGGCGGATTCAATAAAAAAAAAAAAGACATAAACTCCCCTTTTTGTTTCTGGGCAAGGGGATCAAAATGGTTTCGGTTATCTTTTTGTTTTATTTTTTTTTTTCATCAAGTAAAAGAAAGGGGTATTTCTATAGCACCACTTTAGAGACATATGTAAATTAGTATAATTACAATTATTCAGAACATTCAACACTTCAAGAACGAGATACTGTAAGGGGTTTCTTCTTTTTGTCAATTAATCTCCCATTAACTCGTGTAGGAAAATGAAATAGGATAGCGTATAATACGTTTGCCAAGAGTACCTATATATACTTTGGTTTCTATGAAGTCAAGGAAGTGAAAATAGTTCGAATCCAACTAAGGAAAGAGGATATTAAAAAAAAAAAGATCAAATTAGTCTTCCCTAATGAATATGCTCTTTTTAAAGATTAGAGTCGATGTCGAAGAAAAACTCGTAAGAAAATTTAAATAGTTCATTTTTTGGAATATTTTACTTTTTTTACCGGGACTCGTCTTTATCACATTTCCTTTGTTTTCCAAAAAGATCATAGACCCTTACAAAATTTTTTAAATTTCAATTTGAAATTTCGTACTTGTTTTCTCTATTTGATTTCTATTGTTTAGTTAAGGTTCTTTAGAAACTCTTTTTGTAAACAATCGAAGTCGAAAAGGTTTTTTAGGATATTTCATCAGATGATTGTACAAGGAAAGTAAAGTACTAGGTTGTAGAAAAGAAAGCGGTGAAAAAGAATAATAAAGAAATATTTTTTTATTGGATCAGGAATCTCATTATGTATTCGGTGTGGATAAAAGATCTTCCTATGTTATACTATTAAATTCTTGACGATGAATCGATTTGATAGTTCCGATATTGTTATTCATGATATTTCTTTCATTCGATATCATCGAAATATAATTAATCTGAGTGAGTTTCCAAGCGAAAGATTTCTCATCTCTATGGGATTAAATCCCGAGGTATTCCAAAGAAAAAAAATAAATAATAAACGATTAAATTATGGAAGTCAATATTCTTGCATTTATTGCTACTGCACTCTTCATTCTCGTTCCTACTGCTTTTTTGCTTATAATTTACGTAAAAACGGTTAGTCAAAATAATTAATTTGAATACAATTTGACTATCAATGAAAAAAAAAGATGTCAATTTCTCGTCTTAAATGAAAGGAATGCATTAGATTCAGTAGTATCCTAAGGGGCCCGCTAGTATGGTAGAAAGAGATCTCTTTCTACCATACTAGCCATTATGGTTATTGTAATGTATAAAGATACAAGTGAAATATCTTAATATAAAGGAATCCACCCATATCTCTCTTTTTCTTTATAAATGTAAATATAAATGAAATAGAATATGAAATGTATGTACATACTTTCTAAATTTCATTTGTTTGTTTGATCCATTTAATACGGATAATCCGAATTCGATGGAAACCTATTGAGATTTCGAAAAGGGGTTATCCCATGAATGGTTAACGGTGTAAACCCTGATATAAAAATATCAAATGAGTCAATAAAACAAAACATAAATCCAATTTCTAAAAAAAAATCTTAAAAAAAATTGCCGGCCGGTCTAGAAAACTAAAACAATTGATACAGGTTGATAGAGTTTGATTATTATCGCAATTAGGAGTACTTCTAGAGTCCACTTCTTCCCCACACTACGAGAGAGAGGGAAAATGTAAAAACTACCATTAAACCAGCCCATGCGAGACTTACTATATCCATGTGAATTCTGTCCCCTATTTCTATGAATATGAAGAAACTTTTCCATTATTGTTCACTAATAATAGTGAAATCACTGGTGCAGAGTCAAAAAAAGGGAGAGATATTTGGTCACCATTGATGAACTACTCTAAAAAATCCACTTATCTTATAATGAGTTATTCTTAATTATAGAATTTCTAGTAGAATCGACAAGATTTAAACACAAGTAAACAAATACTTTTCGAAGTATCCAAGGAATCTGACTCATATGTAGAAAGAATCATATTTTTTCTTTCTTTTATCGTTATTTGAAGTAAAACGAAAGGCAATTCTCCATCTAATCTAATATTGATTG